ATGATACTAGAACTTATGCCTTATCGAGCATGTTATGCCATTTTAAAATTGGTTTATTCTGCAGCAGCAAATGCTAATCACAATAAGGGTTTGAACGAAACAAGTTTAATCATTAGTAAAGCCGAAGTTAACGAGGGCACAACTGTGAAAAAATTAAAGCCCCGGGCTCGAGGCCGAGGTTATCCTATAAAAAGATCCACTTGTCATATAACTATTGTATTGAAAGATATATCTTTAGATGAAGAGGAAGAAATAGATAAAAGGAAATTCTATAAATTAGAGCTGAGGAATACTTAAAGGAAGAATATTTTATATTATAAAAAATACAAATACGCTATATTATGTTATGCTTAAAAAAAATCGAATGAATAAAAAAAAAATACAAACAGATGTCACGTTTCACGATATATATAGTAGTGGGGGATTATGGGACAAAAAATAAATCCACTTGGTTTCAGACTTGGTGCAACCCAAGGTCATCATTCTCTTTGGTTTGCACAACCAAAAAATTATTCAAAGGATCTACAAGAAGATCAAAAAATACGAGATTGTATCAAAAATTATGTGCAAAATAATATGAAAATATCCTCTAATGTAGAGGGAATTGCACGTATAGAGATTCAAAAAAGAATCGATTTGATTCAGGTCATAATCTATATGGGATTCCCCAAGTTATTAATAGAAGACAGGACTCGAAGAATCGAAGAATTACAGACGCATGTACAAAAAGAACTCAATTGTGTAAACCGAAAACTCAACATTGCTATTACAAGAATTGCAAATCCTTACGGGCACCCCAATATTCTTGCAGAATTTATAGCCGGACAATTAAAGAATAGAGTTTCATTTCGCAAAGCAATGAAAAAAGCTATTGAATTAACTGAACAGGCAGGTACAAAAGGGATTCAAGTACAAATTGCAGGGCGTATCGACGGAAAAGAAATTGCACGTGTTGAATGGATCCGAGAAGGTAGAGTTCCTCTACAAACCATTCGAGCTAAAATTGATTATTGTTCCTATGCAGTTCGAACTATCTATGGGGTATTAGGCATCAAAATTTGGATATTTGTAGACGAGGAATAATAAGAACTTACTTGACTTATATTTAGTTAGATCTGGTGATAAAACAAAAAATGGCAAACTCTTTCATTCTTTTTCGGGTAAATAAAAAAAAAAAAAAGAACAATTCTATAAGGTTGAATAAAAATTCGATTAATCATTTGATATAATTGCTATGCTTAGTGTGTGACTCGTTGGTTTTTTTAGGGTTGGGATTCAAAAAAATGGACAGCCCATAGTACAAACTGATAACTATAGAACTAATAACCAACTCATCACTTCGTGTTATCTGGATAGAAAGAACCAGTCAAGATATGATATATAAGTCATATCATTGTAGCAACTGAAATCTTTTTTACATAAACAAAAAAAAAAACAATCTGATTATGGGTTGTAAAGCAATATATTATGGGTTGTAAAGCAATATAAAGTATACAGATAAATGGAAGGGTGAGAGAAAGATAGAAAAAGAATATTAATGATATATAATTCTAATATGTAAGGTCTATGAGTCATCTCATATAAAGGGAATGTAATAAAGCATCAATACTGATTGATCCATAATTAGACAAATCCGTGCATAGAACAAAAAATCAAGAGCCCCGAGCCAATAAAGACTGAGAAGGTTGACTCAAGAATAAATTTAATTGGAGGCTCCGTTGTAAAATTCAGACCTAATCATTAATCGAGAAGTGGTGGGAACGACAGAACCTGTGAATGCATAAGATTCTATTGAAAACGAATCCTAATGATTCATTGAGTAGGATGGCGAAACGAACCAGAAACCTATTCATTTATTCTGAGAGGTCATGTCATAGACTAATCTTACAACTGAATGTTGAAAGAGTAAATATTCGCCCGCGAATTTTTTTTATTTATAAATTTTAGTCGATTCGAAATAAAAGGAAAAACAAAATAAAGATTCATTATAGCGTTCTACCAAAACGACATTATCTATAAATAGAATACGTGTTAAATTATATATTAATATTAAAACACAAAAAATTTCTAATTTATAATTGATTAGATCAAATTTCAAAGAATCCCACGATTCCATATATTATTAACCGTGTATTTTTTTTGTTTAATTTTTTTTAATTGTTTAATTCGCGAGGAGCTGGATGAGAAGAAACTCTCGTGTCCGGTTCTGTAGTAGAGATGGATGGAATTACTAAACAACCATCAACTATAACCCCAAAAGAACCAGATTCCGTAAACAACACAGAGGAAGAATGAAAGGAATATCTTATCGAGGTAATCGTATTTGCTTCGGTAGATATGCTCTTCAAGCGCTTGAACCCGCTTGGATCACATCTAGACAAATAGAAGCAGGGCGGCGAGCAATGACACGAAATGCACGCCGCGGTGGAAAAATATGGGTACGCATATTTCCAGACAAACCTGTTACAGTAAGACCTACAGAAACACGTATGGGTTCGGGGAAAGGATCTCCCGAATATTGGGTAGCTGTCGTTAAACCCGGTAGAATACTTTATGAAATGAGCGGAGTAGCAGAAAATATAGCTAGAAGGGCTATTTCAATAGCGGCATCTAAAATGCCTATACGAACTCAATTCATTCTTTCTGGATAGGAATGTAGAAACAAACGAAAGGGGTTTTTGGGATGAAAAAAAAACAATTGCAGGTTTCTTTTTTTGTTTTGAACAAATAATATTTCTTTTTTTTATTTATACCTTTGCTTTGCATTGAAAAAGAAAAAACCGATAAAAAAAAAAAAAATGATATGATTCAACCTCAAACCCATTTGAATGTAGCGGATAACAGCGGGGCCCGAGAATTGATGTGTATTCGAATCATAGGAGCTAGTAATCGACGATATGCTCATATTGGTGACATTATTGTTGCTGTAATCAAGGAAGCAGTACCAAATACACCTCTAGAAAGATCGGAAGTGGTCCGAGCGGTCATTGTACGTACTTGTAAAGAACTCAAACGCGACAACGGTATGATAATACGATATGATGACAACGCTGCGGTTGTTATTGATCAAGAAGGAAATCCAAAAGGAACCCGAATTTTCGGCGCGATCGCCCGGGAATTAAGACAGTTAAATTTCACTAAAATAGTTTCATTAGCACCTGAAGTATTATAGGGGAAGACCTTAATATAGTATTTGAATGAAATTGATTCAATTTATTTAATTAATTAGTAAATTGTTTATCTATCACGTATATATCTTTAATAATTCATAAAAAATTCAGAAAAAAAGAAAAAGAGCATGTTGATTATATCAAAATTCGGGGGAAACAAAAATCTTAGTTTATCATGAGTAAAGACACTATTGCTGACATAATAACCTCTATACGAAATGCTGACATGAATAAAAAAAGAACAGTTCGAATACCATCTACTAACATCACTGAAAATATTGTTAAAATCCTTTTACAAGAAGGTTTTATTGAAAACGTGAGAAAACATCAAGAAAGCAATAAATATTTTTTGGTTTTAACCCTACGACATAGAAGAAATAGGAAAGGACCATATAGAACTGTTTTAAATTTAAAACGGATCAGTCGACCCGGTCTACGAATATATTCTAACTATCAACGAATTCCTAGAATTTTAGGCGGAATGGGGGTTGTAATTCTTTCTACTTCTCGAGGTATAATGACAGATCGAAAGGCTCGACTAGAAGGAATCGGCGGAGAAGTTTTGTGTTATATATGGTAATCTTTCTAATAGCCGACACGGTCATATTTGTGAAAAAAGAGAAAGGACAAGTTTATAATATTATCCCTCTTACATTAGTTGATACTTCAAAGCGGTTTTACCTGGAATGCAACAACAAAAATGGATTCATGAGGGTTTAATTACTGAACAACTTACCGATGGTATGTATCTTCCGGATTCGTTTAGATAACAAAAAAATTATTCTGGTTTTTGTTTCGTAAAGGATTTCATCTAGTTTTATACGTATACTACCAGGAAATAGACTAAAAATTGAGGTAAGTCCTTATGATTCAACCAAAGGGCGTATAATTTAGAGACTCCAAAGCAAAGAATTGAATGATTAGGCGGTTTTTTCAATTTCAACATTCTTTCGTGAGGATACAATTCGAAATTCAAAATTTCAAGAAACTTATTTTCTTCCAATAAGTAGATTCGGAATTAAAAAAAGGAATGACAAATATGAAAATAAGGGCCTCCGTTCGTAAAATTTGTGAAAAATGTCGATTGATCCGTAGGCGGGGACGAATTATAGTAATTTGTTCTAACCCGAGACATAAACAAAGACAAGGATAATCTTTCTAAAACAAAAAGACTCTCGAAATCGAAAGGACCCGATGTACAGATGTACAAATAAATAAATAAGTAAAAAAAAAAAAAAAAAGAATAAGGATCTGTTTTGACATGAAATGGATATATCCATATATCTCTGACTTATATTTATGAGATGATAAAATATGGCAAAACCTATACCAAAAATCGGTTCGCGTAGAAATAGACGTATTGGTTCACGTAAGAATACACGTAGAATCCCCAAGGGAGTTATTCATGTTCAAGCAAGTTTCAACAATACCATTGTGACTGTTACAGATGTACGGGGTCGAGTAATTTCTTGGTCCTCTGCCGGGGCTTGTGGATTCAAGGGTACAAGAAGGGGTACGCCATTTGCCGCTCAAACCGCAGCAGGAAATGCTATTCGGACAGTAGTGGATCAAGGTATGCAACGAGCAGAAGTTATGATAAAAGGCCCGGGTCTCGGAAGAGATGCGGCATTAAGAGCTATTCGTAGAAGTGGTATACTATTAAGTTTCATACGGGATGTAACTCCTATGCCACATAATGGCTGTAGGCCTCCTAAAAAAAGACGTGTGTAAAAATAAACATTGAAGAGATTTCAAGAGAAATAAATAATTCAATGATTTGATCAAATAATATACTATGGTTCGAGAGAAAGTAACAGTATCTACTCGGAC